ATTCTTTGACTCCTCGATATTCAATCAAACCCTCTTTTTTGATAATTGAATGCGCCTCTATAGTCCCATATTTTGTAATTCCCGAACTAGCTCTTCGGTATCTAGGATCATCAAAATAAGCAAGAATACTCTTTCTCCGGAAACTGCCATTTATGGGTATTTCAATCGAGATACCTGAAGTGGGCATTAATTCTTTCTCTCGTTCTTGAGTCGATTGAAATGGAATGGTGAATCTATTTCGTCGTCTCTTTGCCAATAAACCGGAATTTTTGTCAGGATATATGAGATTATAATGCCCAGTTCTTACGATTCGATTCAGTTTTGAATAATCAGGAATCCTACCCCTTTTCTTACTAGAAATAGAAGGATCTGAACTCAAAAATTTATGTCTCATGTGAGCCTTGGCCACTGAAGAGTTAGAAATATATCTTTGTTCGACAGAAAGAAAATGGGCGTTCGTTTGGTCTTGATCCTTATGGAGCGAGCGCGGGGCCACAATGGATTTGTGTGGCCTTCCGGCTAATATCCATAAATGGCTTGTTTTTGGTAAGAGATGAACATTACCATATGTAAACTCAGGTGCATGATCCACGTCGGTACTCCAGTGCATTTCTCCCTCTGAGTCAGAATAAATATGTTTTCGAACCTTTTCTTTAAAACTCAAAGTGGATGTTCCCGCACGAATTTCAGCAATCACTTGTTCTGATTCTACATATTGCTCATTTTGAACTAAAAGAAAACTTTTTGGCGGAATATTCACATTATGTATAATATCTTCACTCTCAATAGTGACATCCAAGTCTATATAACATAGAAAGGCGGGGTGGCCGTGACGTGTACGTGTGGGATGAACCAAATCCTCATTGAATTTTATTTTTCCATTAGAAGGGGCTCGTACATGTTCTGCAGTACCCCCCGTGAAGACTCCGCCAGTATGAAAAGTTCTTAATGTTAGTTGAGTACCCGGCTCTCCAATGGATTGTCCCGCAATAATACCTACAGCTTCTCCTAATTCGACCAGGTCGCCGTGAGTAGGACTCCGGCCATAGCATAATCGACAGATCCAAGATGTATTTCTACAGGTAAAGGGAGTTCGAATAGATATTGGTTGGACTCGAAAGGTTATCAATCGATTGACAAGTGCAACCCCAATATCCTGATTTCTAGCGGCAATGCACCGCGGGCCCATATATATATCGTCTGCTAATACACGACCAATTAGTGTTTGTATAAAAATTCTTTCCGGTATCGTACCGTTTTTGGGACTCACAGAAATACCTCGGATGGTGCCACAATCTCTTCTACGTACAACAATATGTTGAACTACTTCAACAAGTCTTCGCGTGAGATATCCAGCATCTGATGTTCGGACCGCAGTATCCACAACTCCTTTACGGGCCCCGTAGCAAGAAATTATATATTCTGTTAAAGAGAGTCCTTCGCGTAAATTGCTTTGAATAGGTAAATCAATCATTTGTCCTTGTGGATCCGACATTAATCCTCTCATGCCTACTAATTGGTGTACCTGAGAGGCATTTCCTCTAGCTCCTGAAAAAGACATCATATGAACGGGATTATAAGGGTCAGTCATCCTAAAATTAGGATTCATTTCTTGTCGCAAATGTTCACTTGTAGCATACCATATCTCAATGGATTGACGTAATTTTTCTACCGCGTGGATATTCCCATAATTATGGTGCTTTTCCAAAATAAAACTTTGTTGCTCAGCATCTTGGACTAGCCATCCCTTAGAAGGTATTGTTAAAAGATCATCAATTCCTAATGAAATAGATGTGGCAGTGGCTTGCTGGAAACCCAGAGTCTTTACTTGATCCAGGATGTGTGATGTATATGCCATTCCAAAATGATCTATTAATCTGCTAATAAGCCGTTTCATGGCAAGTCCATCTATTACTTTATTGTGAAAGACCAGATTTGCCCCTTCTGCCATAAGTACCTCCATATTCCGCTGAGTGGGATTCGACAATGAGTGGGTTTAAGTTAGTGATTGGAAAACTTCCTTTTCTCGATCTTAATTCGCGTAGAAATTCACGAACTATGGTCCTGGTTGAACTCGGGCGGGCCGAATTCCATTGGTATCATAGAGTTACTTAGCAAGATATGATTAAGTACCATATGAGCAGGCTCGATAAAATCCTTGTATAGCTTCTTCAATTTCTCGATAAAACGAAATATGACCAACGGTTGTTCGAATGTATATAAAAAGAATTTCTTTTCTTACACTTCTTACTATTAGATAGTGCCCATAAATCTCATGATAGGTACCCAAAGATTCATAGTGAACTTCGATGGGAGCTTCTCTTGAAGCAACAACACGTTGATCTAGTTGCCACCGGAGCCATAAAGGACTATCTAAATTGATTCTTTTTTGACGATAAGCCCCAATTGCATCATAGGAATTACAAAAAAAGGGTTCTTTCATATACTTATAATTCTGATCGTTCCATTTTTCATTTTGATAGTTTCTTCGACTCCATGG